CTTTTTTTATCTTATCTAATTTGTTGCAACAAAAAATAAAAAATGGCCCGTGACACGGGCCAGGACGCGGAAATAAAAAAAGACTTTTCGGACGAAATGAAAAATAAAAATAAAGAATAGATTAAAAAAAAAATATAGAATTCTAATTTCTAATATTTGAATTTTAATATTCTATTAAAATTTAAATATTAATAATTATAATAATTATAATAATTAATAGAATATAATAATTAATAGAATAATATATTATTAATATAATATTAAGATAATATTAAGAATTATAGTAATTAATTAATTAATAGTAATTAATATAGTAAATTACTAGAATTATAATTCTAAATAATACTAATTAGAATACTAATATATTAAGAGTAATATAATAATAATATAGTAATATTAAAGTAATAAAATATAGTAATATTAAAGTAATAAAAAAGGTAAAAAAAAAGAAAGTATAGAAGAAGGACTTTTTTTTTTAAGCCCTACTTGTTGTGTATTGTTGTGTAATGTAACATAGGAATTATCTTTTCTCAATTGGGAGAGATGGCTGAGTGGACTAAAGCGTCGGATTGCTAATCCGTTGTACGAGTTATTCGTACCGAGGGTTCGAATCCCTCTCTTTCCGGTTCCGTTGATGACTTGGTATTTTTTTTTCAAGTCTTTTTCTTTAATTTATTTTCTAATAGTTAAAGATGTAGAATAGATAAAATTCTAAGAACATTTAATAAAAATATAAAAATAAAAATCAAGTAAGGAAAAAGCCTTATTTTTTTTTTTTATTCTTCACGTCCAGGATTACGCCCTGGATCATTAGATAAAAATCCAAAGATGAAAAGGGAAACAAAGAATATTACTACTGTGTAAACAAAGAGTTTGAGAGTAAGCATTAGACAATCTCCAAGATCTTTTTTTTTTGTTTGGAAAAAAAGAAAATAGATTCTCTATTTTTATACCATATATCCTATTTTGACACCAAGAAATGAAGTGGTTTCTAGAAATTTTTCGAAATAGAAAAGCATTTTTCTAAATTCATTTGTAATAAGAGTCGAGTCTTTCGTGCCAAAAATTTTCTTTCATACCGAAAATTACATATTTCGGGGGGCTCTAACCGAATAGGTTTCTTTTAATAGAATGGAAAAAAGAGGAGCATGGGGTAGGTAATCTATATTTTTCACGTTTATACAATAACTTCAATGTTTGAATCAAGGGCCTATACTATAAGACTTATCTGATCTTATCAATTATTAGAATTTTTTATCTTGAATAAATCATGAATTATTCTAGGACAGTATTCAAAATCTCATCGAAAACTTACAGCAGCTTGCCAAACAAAGGCTAATAGAAAAAAGAACAGAGGGATTACTGGCATAACATCTACGATTGGATTCAAAAAAGCGTAGGCTTCAGGCAATTTTGTGAAGAAAAAACTGCTTGAATAAAGGGCAAAATTAAGACAGATACAAATCAAATTTAAAATATTAAGCATAACAAACATTTTGTTCTTGAAGATAATTGTATTTTGACTGAGTTATTAATATTCATATAAAAATGGATATAAATTAATATTAATATAAAATAGAGTTAAGGTAGACAAAAAACTTTAAACTCAGCCAATCAAAAATCCTTCAATTATCAGCTAAAAAAAGAATAAAAGAAATCATATTTTCATACAATATCTTAATGGAATTCTATATTATGATCAATAAATTCAGTTTAATTCTATATCTACACATATCAAAATACGAACAACAAGCTAATCCAGTTCATAGATATTTTGGGGGACGGGAATTGACAAAGAACCAATACCAATATTAGTTTTATTAGTTTTGAATAAAAATAGAAATGGGGCGTGGCCAAGCGGTAAGGCAACGGGTTTTGGTCCCGCCATTCGGAGGTTCGAATCCTTCCGTCCCAGAGCATATTTATTTTCTATATCAAAATTATATATATCAAAATAAAGATTGTTTTTTTGAACAACAAAAGTAAGACGGGTTTTTCATTATATCTTTATCCTCGGGCTGGTTTAGGGTAAAAAAAAAAAGGAAACAATGAATTCATCTGAACCTCTTTGGCTTTGTACCTATAAAAAGAGAGTCTAGCATCCAATAAGATGGAATCGTTCTTTATTTGAATTTGATTTCTCATTCATTATCCCACACCCCATGATCATTTTCAATGTCTGTTCGAATCTCATTAACAAACAAAGAAAATACATATGTTACACATTTCTTTTTCGACCTATTCATTTGTTTTATTTTAAATCATTGATGGTTTAATCTGAATCTGAATATGGGATTTATCTCTTTTATGATGATAAAACGGAGTCCTTACTATAAAACGTTATTCAAATAATGATATCGAGATAAGTTATTTTTTAATTAAATGATTTTTTATGAGTCCTTGGTACTTGAAGAAGTGTGGGATTCACGACTCGTTCCTATCGAGTCACTTGAAGATGAAGATTCCAAGAGAACTACTTATTTCTTCGTCTTATCTTATTGGTTTGCTAATATTCGTATTGGAAATCAAAAAATATTTATATGATTCAATAAAATATGGGGTTAATTTGAATTAATTCTTTTGTTTTCTTCATTGTGTATTTTTTTATTAACAGATTTACATTCATATTGACAACAGTGTATCAAATAAATATAATCCGATCTGGGTAATTAGATCTTATCTGTAGATTTATTTATATCTATTCCAGTGGTTTGGTTTTTTTTTTTTTTTTTCTTCATTCAAATGAAATGATAGGTTTATTGGATTTGCTGTGATACAAAAGTCTTTTTTTTGATTGTAAAAAAAAAATGGAAATGTATTGAATGTATTGTTATATTAGAAAAATGTATAAAAATGAATATTTCCATTTTTGAAATTATTTTCAATTTTAAATATAAGAATAGATAGCATAAGAGACAAGAGATAATCTATAAATTTTGACTTTATTAAACTTTATCTATTTTTTTATCCGAATCAATTAGAAATTTTTCTATTTCATTTCGTGTTCATTTCTTGTTAGTTTAATGTTTTGATTGTGTCGTATGATTCAATCTCTTTATTTATTCTCTTTGATTTATTTTGATTTTTGATTCCGATTCTATCTACATAACCTAATTATTTGTATTTGGGTTGCTAACTCAATGGTAGAGTACTCGGCTTTTAAGTGCGGCTAACAGCTTTTACACATTTGTACGAAGAAAGGGATTCGTCCATACCATCGGTATTATTTGTAAGACCACGACTGATCCTGAAAGGAATGAATGGAAAAAACAGCATGTCGTATCAATGGAGAATTCTGAGAATATTTGATTCTTACCGGATCGGCTCCAAACAAACCTTGTTTGAATTCTTGGTGCGTAACATAAAAACAAATAAATTCAAATTCAAAGTTGGGGTTGGGTCGAGTTAATAAATGGACAGAGCTCCGCGGCTCCAATTATAGGGAAATAAAAAAGCAACGAGCTCCCGTTCTTAATTTGAATGATTTTCCGATCTAATTAGACGTTAAAAATAGATTAGTGCCTAGTGCGGGAAAAGCTTTTTCTTGAGTGGATTTTCGATTTTTTTAATGAGTCCTAACTATTAGCTATTCTCCACTATGAAGTATGAAGGGGAGTTGAATGTGTAGAAGAAAAAGTATATTGATAAAGCAATTTTTTTTTTCCAAAATCAAAAAAGAGTGATTGACTTGAAAAATTAAAGGATTTCTAGTCACCTATTACCCTATAAATGAACATAAACCAATTAGAAATGAACATAAACCAATTAGATGGAAAAAAGAGAGGATAGAGGGTCCGTTGGTGAGTTTAACTATTTCCGAGGTATCTATTCTTTTTATATTATACTATTTTGTTTTTATGGTATCGCACTATGTATCATTTAATAACCCAATAAACTCCCTATCTTTGCTTCAATCAAATCGAATTAAAAATGAAAATAGAGAAATCTCAAAGAAATTTAGAAATAGATAGATCTCGAAAAAATGACTTCCTATACCCACTTATCTTTCGGGAGTATATTTATACATTTGCTCATGATCGTGACTTAAATAGATCTATTTTGTTAGAAAATGTAAGTTATGACAATAAATATAGTTTACTAATCGTAAAACGTTTAATTACTCGAATGTATCAACAGAATCATTTGATTATTTCTGCTAATGATTCTAACCAAAATACATTTTTTAGGTATAACAAAAATTTGTATTTTCAAATGATATCGGAGGGGTTTGCAGTTATTGTGGAAATTCCATTTTCCTTACGATTAGTATCCTCTTTAGAAAGATCAGAAATAGTAAAATCTCATAATTTACGATCAATTCATTCAATATTTCCTTTTTTAGAGGGCAAATTCCCACATTTAAATTATCTGTCAGAGGGACTAATACCGTACCCCATCCATCTAGAAAAATTGGTTCAAATCCTTCGCTATTGGGTGAAAGATCCCTCCTCTTTGCATTTATTACGACTCTTTCTTCACGAGTATTGGAATTTGAACAGTCTTATTATTCCAAAGAAATCTATTTCCTTTTTTGTAAAAAAGAATCAAAGATTCTTCTTGTTCTTATATAATTCTCATGTATATGAATACGAGTCCGTTTTCTTTTTTCTTTGTAAGCAATCTTTTCATTTCCGATTAACATTTTATCAGGTCTTTCTTGAGCGAATATATTTCTATGGAAAAATAGAACATTTTGTAGAAGTCTTTACTAAGGATTGGGGGGACAGCCTATGCTTGCTCAAGGATCCTTTCATACATTATATTAGATATCAAGGAAAATCCATTTTTGTCTCAAAGGATACGCCTCTTCTGATGAAAAAATGGAAATATTACCTTGTCAATTTATGTCAATGTCATTTTGATGTGTGCTTTCAACCCCAAAAGATCCATATAAACCCATTTTCATTATACAAGCATTCTTTCGCCTTATTAGGTTATCTTTCAAGTTCAAGTGTACGACTAAACCTTTCAGTGGTACGGAGTCAAATGCTAGAAAATGC